GAATAATCTTTCTAGTTATTTCGTTCTTTATTTCTATTAAATTTAAGAGAACCTTTAGGAAAAGCGTTTTGTTTTTACCGATTCAAAACATGATATTGATGTCTATAGTAAACCAAAGACATCCTTTAAATATTTATTTTGCTTCAATCTCAACCAACTATATAAAAGGAAAATTGAAGATTTAGTTACGATTAGAAATCCACTTTTCTGTGTTTATCCATAGGTCCTTTATTTATACTCGTTCAATTGGAAGTTTTGATCCAATAAAAAAATTATGTTTCGTAATCTCATAATCCAAGTTTTCAATTTCTAATTGACTCTTGAATACAAATCACGAGAATTAATATTCTTACTCGAATTTTTCATTGAGAGGTAAAGGATTTAATCCTTTTAAGAAAAAAAGTTTTTGGTCGGAATATGCACCGGGGGACCCCTTAACTATGTAGGGTTAATGGAACGAATCACACTTTTACCACTAAACTATACCCGCTATGATGTGATTATTGTATATATAGAAACTTTTTGTCGAGTAAGAGAATCGGGTAGAATCAGAAAATTATTTTAAAAGAATGAAAAAAAAATTAGAGCGTTGGAGTATTGTATTTCTTCATGGAATCTAATGAGATTAGGAAAACAAGTATTTGTTTTTCGAATCCAATCAAAAAAATTATCATTATCTTTTATGATATTTGACAAAATAGCCCCTGCTGCGAGCTAAGCCGTGAAAAAAAAAGGTAGTTTTTTTTTTCTTTCTATTTGATATTTTTCATATCATATAGCAATCCATATCTAAAATATGGATTGCTATATGATATTGATTAGTTAATTGCAATATTGAGTTAGAGATATCTTTTTGGAGCCCTACTTTATCGAAATCGAAAACAAATTACAAGGATTACTGAGGCAAGTTTTCTATATTTATGATTTTATTATAGAATAAACCTTTTCTATTTATTAAAAGATATAGAAGAAAATTTCTTATAACACTTTTTTATACAATACTTTCTTTTATAGATATTCCAAAATCGAAAAAATAGACTTGAATATATAGTCTAGAATATAGACTAGACTATGATAGTCTATTTTATGATAATATAGAATAGGGTCTAAAAGTAATGGAATAAAACGAAACAAAAGGAATAAAGTAATAAAAAAAAGGGCATAGAAAAGGACTTTCTTTTTCAAACCCCATTAATGTAACATGGCAATTCTCTTTTTTTCGATTGGGAGAGATGGCTGAGTGGACTAAAGCGTCGGATTGCTAATCCGTTGTATGAGTTTTTCGTACCGAGGGTTCGAATCCCTCTCTTTCCGGTTCTGTTAATAACTTTTAACAACTTTGTCTATTTTAATTAAAGATAAAAATAAATAGTTAAGCAGATTAAATATTAAAAAATAAAGCAAGGAATTTTGGTTTTATTTTATTCTTCACGTCCGGGATTACGTCCTGGATCATTAGATAAAAATCCGAATATGAAGAGAGAAACAAAGGATATTACTACTGTGTAAACAGACAATTTAAGAGTAAGCATTCGACAATCTCCACGATCTTTATTTGGGTTGCAAAAAACAACTATTATTCCTACTATGTAAACAAACAATCTAAAAGTAAGCATTAGATAATTTCCAAGATCTTTTTTTGGTTTGCAAAAAAAGATATAAAAAAGAGGAATCTAGATTCCTCTTTTTTATATCTTTTTTTATATCACATATTCTATTTTCACACCAAGAAACGAAGCCGTTTCTAGAAATTTAAAATTTCTAGAAATATGGGGTAATCCAGATTTTTTGCATCTATACAAAAATTGGAATGTTTAAATTAAGGATTTTTATTTGAATTCGAACACTTATCTGATCTTATAAATTGTTAGAATTTTTTCTCGAATAAATCATGAATTCTTCTAGGACAGTATAAAAAATCTTATCGAAAACTTACAGCAGCTTGCCAAACAAAAGCTAATAAAAAAAACAACAGAGGGATTACTGGCATAACATCCACTATTGGATTCAAAAAAGCGTATGCTTCCGGCAATTTTGTAAACAAAAGACTGTTTGAATAAAGGGCAGAATTAAGACAGATACAAATGAAACTCAAAATATTAAGCATATTAAACATCTTTTTCCTAAAAAAAAATTCTATTTTGATTTTTTATATACAAATGAAACTCAAAATATTAAGCATAATAAACACCTTCCAATCAAAAATCCTTCAATTCTCACTTAAAAATATATTAAGAATATTAAACATCTGTTTGCTAAAGAAAATTATATTTGTATTTTTGAGATACAAAATAAACGAAAAAATCTAAGCATAATTACCCCCATTTTTCTTTTTTTAAAAAAATTGTTGTATTTCTTATAAGGAATTTGTCTATCTTATAAGGAATTTTTTTATCCTTAAAGGATATACCATACGGTAATAAATGGATAAAGTAAGGTATCCATATTAATAATAATATTTATATTTTCTTGTTGAACTTTATTGTTGAAGCTGAACTACCTTAATTTACGAAGAACCCATAATAATAAAAAAAACAAGCGAATCAAGCGAATCCACTTCGGATCAATTTGGCCGATAATTGAGGAAAAATTCATATTAATGATAATATTTCTATTTTATTGTTTAACTATGTTTCACTATATTTTAACTACCTTATTAATAATAATATTTATACTTTATTAATAATATTTATACTTTAATAATACTAATATGACTACTTTATTTAATTAGTGTTAAATCGAAACGGAAATGGGGCGTCGCCAAGTGGTAAGGCAACGGGTTTTGGTCCCGCTATTCGAAGGTTCGAATCCTTCCGTCCCAAAGCATATTGCTTTTAAAGCATATTGCTTTTATATCAAGTTATATTCTAGATAGTGTTCTATATACTATATAGTGTTCTATATACTATTTTTTTTATTATGCATTTTTTTTTATTCTTTATTATTCTATAATAAATTTCATTAATTAAAATAGAATTAATTTTAGTTAATTCTTTTGTTTTATTCATTCTGTCTTTTTTCTTAACACATTTACATTCATATTGACAACAATGTATCAGATAGGTATAATCTAATTTGGGTAATTGGATATTTTTTTTAGATCCATTTTTCCCTATTCCATTTCGATTCTTTTTTTATATTATCCTTTTTTCTTTCTATTATCCCCCTTTTGTTCAAGATCGATTAGAATTTTTTTTTGTGTTAATTTGTTGCTAGTTTCATTTTTTGATTGTGTCGTACCATTCAATCGTTTTATTTATTTTGATTTTGATTCTATCTCCATAAACCAAATTTTTTTATTTGGGTTGCTAACTCAATGGTAGAGTACTCGGCTTTTAAGTGCGACTAACAGCTTTTACACATTTGTATGAAGAAAGGGTTCGTCCATACCATCGGTATGGTTTGTAAGACTATGACTGATCCTAAAAGGAATGCGTGGAAAAAATAGCATGTCATATTAATGAAGAATTCTTAGAATATTTTATTCTTAGCAGACCGATTCCAAACCCTGTTTGAATTTTATGTGTAGAACATAACAAAATGAATCAAAGGTGGGTCGAGTTAAAGTTAATATTAATAAATAAATGGATAGAGCTCTACGGCTCCAATTAGAAATTAATTCGAAATTTTAGGGGAACAAAAAAGAAAGGAGCTCTCATTCTTAATTTGAATGATTTTCCAATTTCATTCTTAATTCGATGTTAAAAATGGATTAGTGCCTGATGCGGAAAACCCCAATGCAGTTTCAATTTTTTGAATGAGTCCTAACTATTAGCCATTTTACGCCAGGAGGGTGGCTGAATGTGTAGAAGAAAGAGTATTTTGATAATCCAAAATTTTCCAAAATCAAAAGAGCGATTTGTTTGAAAAAGTAAAGGATTTCTAACCATTTAGATAGAGAAAAAGAAAGGATAGAGAGTCCGTTGATGCTTTTACTTACCTATTTTTGAGGTATCTATTATACCATTTTGTTTTTATGATATCGCACTATCTATCATTTAATAGCCCAAGAAATCGCCTATCTTTGCTTCAATCAAATCGAATTGCAAATGAAAATAGAGAAATATCAAAGATATTTCGAACTAGATAGATCTCAAAAAAACGACTTTCTATACCCACTTATGTTTCGGGAGTATATTTATACCCTTGTTCATGATCCTGGTTTCAATAGATCGATTTTATTCGAAAATATGGCTTATGATAATAAATTTAGTTTACTAATTGTAAAACGTTTAATTGCTGGAATATATCAAAAGAATCTCTTTATTTTTTCTTTTAACGATTCAAACCAAAATCGACTTTTTAGGTACAACAAAAAATTGTATTCTAAAATGATATCAGAAGGCTTTTCAGTCATTGTGGAAATTCCATTTTCCCTACAATTAGTATCTTCGTTAGAAAAGTTAAAAATAGTAAAATCTCATAATTTACGATCAATTCATTCAATATTTTCTTTTTTAGAGGGTAAATTGTCGCATTTAAATTATGTGTTAGATGTACTAATACCTTATCCCATCCATCTAGAAAAATTGGTTCAAACTATTCGTTACTGGGCGAAAGACCCTTCCTATTTGCATTTATTACGACTCTTTCTTCACGAGTATCGGAATTGGGACCCGTTTCTTATTTCAAAGAAATTGAGTTCCATTTTTGCGAAAATTCATCCAAGATTTTTCTTATTCCTATATAACTCTTACGTATATGAATACGAATCCGTCTTCTTTTTTCTTCGTAACCAATGCTCTCATTTACGATCAACATTTTATCGGGTCTTTCTTGAGCGAATGTTTTTCTATGGAAAAAAAGAATATTTTGCAGAAGTCATTGCTAATAGTTTTGGGACCACCCTATCCTTGTTCAAGGATTTTTTAACACATTATATTAGATATCAAGGCAAATCCATTCTGTCTTCAAAGAATCCTCCTCTTCTGATGAAAAAATGGAAATATTATCTTGTCATTTTCTGTCAATGTCATTTTGATGTATGGTTCCCACCAGAA